ATGCTTATTCTTATCTTTTTTTTGAAAAGGATCAGAATTCATACAAAATCAATGAAAACGAGGAAAAGAAAATCTCGGTATTTCAAAAATCTCTTGTAACTATTTTTTTTGATTTTAAACGATGGAAGCGTCCGTTGCGATATATAAAAAATGCTCGATTTGAAAATGTAGTAAGAAATGAAATTTCACAATTCTTTTTTTATACATGTAAAAGTGATGGAAAAGAAAGAATATTTTTCACGTATCCACCTAATTTGTCTACTTTTATTAAAATGATGGAAAAAAAAATAGACCTTTTCACAACAGAAAAAAACTTCTATGATAAATTCTATCATTATTGGAACTCTAGAAATGAAGAAAAAAAAAAAAAACTAAGAAATGAGTTTTTAAACAGGGCCGAAGTTTTAGATAAGGGATTTTTGCCTCTGGATATAGTCGAAAAACGAATTAGATTGTGTAATGAGGAGACTCAAACAAAAAACTTACCTAAAATATATGATCCTTTCTTGAATGGACCCTGTCGTGGACGAATCGAAAATTGTTTGTTATCCTCAATCAAAACGGAAACTTCTAAAAAAAAGAATATTTGTATAAATAAGATTCATGCTCTCCTTATTAATAGTAAAAAAAAGAATCCAGAATTTGAACAGAAAATAGATACATTTGATAAAAAATCATTATTAATTGAAAATTCTTTTTTTTATTTAATCCAAAAATTCTCGGATAAATCAGTATCAAGCCTAAATTTTGAAGGACTTGTTCTCTTTCCGGAATATGAACAAATGAAAGTGAATTCCGAAAAAAAAAAAATAAAATTATTGTTCGACGCAATTAGAACTGATCTGAACGATAAAATAATTGTAAAAAAAAAATGTAGTGGAATCAAAGAAATGAGGAAAGAAGTTCCTCGATGGTCATACAAATTAATTGACGAATTAGAACAACTGGAAGTAAAAAATGAGGAAGAGAAATATGGAATTCGTTCCCGAAAAGCCAAACGTGTCGTTATTTTTACTTTTACTAATACTAATAAAAAAAAAAATAACGACACTTATAGATATACTAGAGATACTAATAATACTGATAAAAACGGGGAATTGGCTTTAATACGTTATGCACAACAACCTGATTTTCGACGAGACATAATCAAAGGATCTATACGTGCTCAAAGGCGTAAAACAATTACTTGGAAACTCTTTCAAAAAAGTCTGCATTCGCCCCTTTTTTTGGAAAAAATTGAAAAACCCTCGTTCTTTTCTTTTTTAAAAAAATTGGAGCCAATCAGACAAATAAATTTTATGTTCAAAAATTGTATGCGTACAAAAGCAGAATCCCGAAATTCAGATTATACGGAGGAAAATAAAAAAGAAAGTGAGGAGGGGGGCGAAAAAAAAAAAAAAGAAAAAGAGGAAAAAAGACGTATAGAAATAGGAGAGGCCTGGGATAACATTATATTTGCTCAAGTAATAAGAGGTTATTTATTAATAACCCAATCAATTCTTAGAAAATATATTATATTGCCTTCATTGATAATAACTAAAAACATTGTTCGTATGCTATTATTTCAATTTCCTGAATGGTCAGAAGATTTTAGGGATTGGAAGAAAGAAATGTATATTAAATGCACCTATAATGGCGTTCAATTATCCGAAACAGAATTTCCAAAAAAGTGGCTAATAGATGGTATTCAGATAAAAATCATATTTCCTTTTCGTCTGAAGCCTTGGCACAGATCTAAGCTACGATCCACTGAAAAGGATCCAATGAAAAAAAAAGAGGAAAAAAAAAAAAGGGACTTTTGCTTCTTAACAATTTTGGGAATGGAAGTGGAATTCCCCTTTTCTAGTTTTCCCCGAAATAAATTTTATTTTTTTCATCCCATTTTTAAAAAACTCAACAAAAAAATAAAAAAATGGAAAAATAATTTTTTTATCGTTCTCAATATTTTTAATCAGAGAACAAAATTGTTTCTAAATTTCTTAAAAGAAAGAGCAAAGTGGATCATAAAAAGGATTCTATTTCTAAACGAAAAAATAAAACAACTCCCGACTTTATTTCTACTTAGATTCAAAAAGATATATGGATTGAGTGAAAGCCAAAAAGATTCAACAATAAGTAAGAAAATTCCAATAATTTACGAATCACCCATTCGAATTCAATCTGTTAATTGGACAACTTGTTCATTGAAAAAAAAAAAAATAAAAGATCTGAATGCTGAAAGAAAGACAATCATAAAGAAAATAAAAAAAATGACAAAAGAAAAAGGGGTTTTTTCTTCAGAGATAAATATTAGTTCGAACAAAAAAAGTTATTATGCTAAAAGATTCGAATTAAAAAAAATAAATACTCTATTAGCCCGTAAATCACAGCAGTATTTTTTAAAATCTCTCATGGAAAGGGTATACCTAAATATCTTTCTGTGTATCGTTTATATTCCTAGGATCGATGTACAATTGTTTCTTGAATCAAGAACAAGAAACAGAAGTCAAAAAAAAACCATTTACAATAATAAAACAAAAGAAGACAGAACGGATAAAACTAATCAAAGTCTAATTCACTTTATTTCGTTTCTAAAAAAATATTCTAATATTAGGAATAAGAATTCACAGAATTCTTGTGACGTATCCTCGTTGTCACAGGCATATGTATTTTTAAAATTATCAGAAACCCAAGTTATTAACATATATAAGTTAAGATCTGCTTTTGAAGATCATGGAAAATCCTTTTTTCTTAAAAATGAAATTCGGGATTTTTTTTTTGGAATACAAAGAATATTTGATTCTAAATTAAGACAAAAGAAACCTCGCAATTCTGTAACGAATCAATGGAAAAATTGGTTGTTAAAGGGTCATTATCAATATGATTTATCTCAGGGGAGATGGTCTAGATTAGTGGCACAAAAATGGAGAAATAGAATCCATGAGCGTCGTGTCTCTCAAAAAAAAGATTCTAAAAAGCGTGATTCATATGAGAAAACCCGATTAATTCTTTACAAAAATCAACAATTAGACTCATTAAAAAAAAAACAATATGAATATGATCTTTTTTCATATAAATCTATTAATTATGCAGATAAAAAGCACTCATATATTTATGGATCACCATTCCAAGCAAATAAAAATCAAGCAATTTCTTATAATTACAACACACGTAAACAAAAGATATTTGATCTAACGAGTGATATCTCTATCAAGAATTATATCGCAGAAGATGCTATTATAGATATGGAAAAAAATCTGGATAGAAAATATTTTGATTGGATGGGAATGAATGAAGAAATATTAAATCGTTCCATATCGAATCGGGAATTTTTGTTCCTTTCCAAATTTTTGATATTTTTTAATGCATATATGAATAACCCGTGGATCATACCAATCCAATTACTTTTTTTCGATTTTAATATAAATAAAACAAATAAAAATGTTAGTGCAAATAAAAACATCACTGGAAGGAAAAAAATAATAGATATTTTTAGATCATCAAAAAAAAAAAAAAAATTAGAATTCGAGTTAGGAACTCGAAATCAAGCAAAAGCAGAATACACGGGTCGAGTGGATTTTCAATCACCTCTCTCAACCCAAGAAAAAGATATGGAAGAAGATTATACAGGATTGGACAGGAAAGAGGATATAAACAAACCACAATACAATAGCAAGATAGAGGAAGAACTAAAGTTCTTATTAAAAAGGTTTCTTATTTTTCAATTGAATTGGAAGGGTTCCTTAAATCAAAGAGTAATAAATAATATAAAAATATATTGTCTCCTGATTAGATTGAAAAATATAAAAGAGATTGCTATAACCTCTATTCAAAGAGGCGAACTAAGTCTAGATATTATGATGATTCATAATCAGAAGGATTTGACTCTTACAGAATTGACGAAAAATCAAAAATTGATCAACGAAGGAATATTGATTATCGAACCAGTTCGTCTGTCTAGAGAAAACGATGAACAATTTTTTATATATCAAACCATAGGCCTCTCGTTGATTCATAAGAGTAAGCGTCAAATTAATCAAAGATATCCGAAAAAAAGCCACGTTGATAAGAAGAAATTATATAAATCCACTCCAAGAACAAGAGATCAAAAGATAACAGAAAATAAAGAAACAAATCATAATGATTTGTTTGTTCCCGAATTTTTTTTTTCCGCTAGACGTCGTAGAGAATTCAGAATTCTAATGTCTTTCAATTCTAAGAATAGAGATAGTGTACATAGAAAGACAACATTTTACAATAAGAATAAAGGAACTAATTGCTGTAAAGTTTTGGCTGAAAATAAGGATCTTGATAGAGAAAAAAAAAAACAAATGAATTTCTATTTTTTTCTTTGGCCAAATTTTCGATTAGAGGATTTAGCTTGCATGAATCGCTATTGGTTTGATACCTATAATGGAAGCGGTTTCAGTATAGTAAGAATACATATGTATCCGTGATTGAGAATTCTTAATCTAGATTTCTTTCTTCTATTTAGCGTAATATATTCGGTATGCGGATATAAATGGATACACACATAGACGCGCACACACATTTTGTTAACTTCTATTCTGTATTCTGAGTCCTTGATACTTATTCAATGATGTATCCATTCGATACAAAAATGAATCAACAAAATGTCTTATATAGATTTTTTAAGTCTACCATTTTTTTTTGGAATGCATAAATATAGTATTCTATGATTTGAAAAAAGAATCGGGAAATCTGACGGAATTTAATATTATTGTATATACAATATAAAAAATTTTAAATTAGTGTCATTACTATTACTGATTAAAAAAAGATATCTATAAAATAAGTAAAGGGAAAAGAAAGCTTTCAACGTATGGTAAAAAATTTAATTCTACCGAGTTTTTCACAAGAAAAAAAAGAAGAAAACCCCGGATCGGTTGAATTTCAAGTATTCAATTTCACTAATAAGATACGAAGACTTACTTCACATTTGGAATTGCACCGAAAAGACTATTTATCTCAACGAGGTTTACGTAAAATTCTGGGAAAACGACAACGGCTACTGTCTTATTTGTCAAAGAAAAATGGAATACGTTACAACAAATTAATAAATCAGTTGGATATTCGGGAGTCACAAATTCGTTAATTTGAAGAGTAATTTTGAATTATTCGATTTATTAGGTCTTGAATTTTGATGAATTTTTTTTCTTTTGTTTTACGCAATTCATGGAATGAATAAATCGAGGAAAAACCTATGAATGTCCCAGCTACAAGAAAAGACCTCATGATAGTGAATATGGGCCCTCACCACCCATCAATGCATGGTGTTCTTCGACTTATTGTTACTCTGGATGGTGAGGATGTTATTGATTGTGAACCAATATTGGGTTATTTACACAGAGGGATGGAAAAAATAGCGGAAAACCGAACAATTATACAATATCTGCCTTATGTAACACGTTGGGATTATTTAGCCACTATGTTTACAGAAGCAATAACCGTAAACGGACCGGAACAGTTGGGAAATATTCAAGTACCTAAAAGAGCCAGCTATATTCGAGTAATTATGTTGGAATTGAGTCGTATAGCTTCTCACCTATTATGGCTGGGACCTTTTATGGCAGATATTGGTGCACAAACCCCTTTCTTCTATATTTTCAGAGAAAGAGAATTAATATATGATCTATTCGAAGCTGCGACAGGTATGAGAATGATGCATAATTTTTTCCGTATCGGGGGAGTAGCGGCTGATCTACCTCATGGTTGGATAGATAAATGTTTGGATTTTTGCGATTATTTTTTAACAGGGGTTGTTGAATATCAAAAACTTATTACGAGAAATCCGATTTTTTTAGAACGGGTTGAGGGAATAGGCATTGTTGGTGGAAAGGAAGTAATAAATTGGGGTTTATCAGGACCGATGCTTCGGGCTTCCGGAATACAATGGGATCTCCGTAAAGTTGATAATTATGAGTGTTACGGGGAATTTGATTGGGAAGTTCAATGGCAAAAAGAAGGAGATTCATTAGCTCGTTATTTAGTTCGAATTGGCGAAATGGTGGAATCCATAAAAATAATTCAACAGGCTTTGGAAGGAATTCCTGGAGGTCCATATGAAAATTTAGAAATCCGTTACTTTGATAGGGAAAGGGAACCAGAATGGAATGATTTTGAATATCGATTCATTAGTAAAAAACCGTCTCCAACTTTTGAATTGCCGAAACAAGAACTTTATGTACGAGTTGAAGCCCCAAAAGGAGAATTAGGAATTTTTCTAATAGGGGATCAGAATGGTTTTCCTTGGAGATGGAAAATTCGTCCACCTGGGTTTATCAATTTGCAAATTCTTTCTCAATTAGTTAAAAGAATGAAATTGGCTGATATTATGACAATACTAGGTAGCATAGATATCATTATGGGAGAAGTTGATCGTTGAAATGATAATTGATACAACAGAAATACAAGATATCAATTCTTTTTTCAGATTGGAATCTTTTAAAGAGGTATATGGAATTTTATGGGTACTTGCCCCTATCTTTACTCTTGTATTGGGAATCACCATAAGTGTACTATCAATTGTATGGTTAGAAAGAGAAATATCCGCGGGTATACAACAGCGGATTGGACCTGAATACGCTGGTCCTTTGGGAGTTCTTCAAGCTCTAGCAGATGGAACAAAACTACTTTTCAAAGAAAATCTTATTCCATCTAGGGGAGATATTCGTTTATTCAGTATCGGACCATCCATATCAGTCATATCAATTATAATAAGCTATTCAGTAATTCCTTTTGGATATAACTTTGTTTTATCTGATCTCAATATCGGTGTTTTTTTATGGATTGCTATTTCGAGTATTGCTCCCATTGGACTTCTTATGTCAGGATATGGATCAAATAATAAATATTCCTTTTTGGGTGGTCTACGAGCTACTGCTCAATCGATTAGTTATGAAATACCATTAACTCTATGTGTGTTATCAATATCTCTACGTGCGATTCGTTGATACAAAAACTTTTCGATGCTATTGCTTATACGCCTTTCTTTGTAGGACACTTTATAGGAAAGGGGTAGAATAAATTCATTATTATTCTCAATTCGTATTGAAGAAAAAAATAAGATAGTTATATGAGTGAAATAAAACAGCTTCTATTGAATACAATTTATGAATACTATATTACATTACCTTACCTGATTCTCTCTATGGTATAGTTTCTATATGGTTATAGTATGATGATTTTAAATTGCAGTCAAAATATTGAGTCTCATTTTTCTATGTATAAGAATTTAGTGAAAAAAAAAATTAGAATTAGAAACAGAAGAGTCTGATTACCCCAGGATTGGTTGATTATAAATCCTGTCTTGAAGCGGGTTCGAGTTCAAAAGACCAACTTTATTGCGTTTTTGCTACCGTTTGGATGAATTATCATACATGTATTAACATAAATATAAATAAGGGAGGCTCATAAAAGATTAAGTGGACGGTTAGAACCACCAAGATACACAAAGGATTAGTAATGCGGATTATGTAAATTTTCAAAAAGAGCATTTCCACATAATAGAAAAAGAATACTAATTGGGGCTTTAAGTTGGTAGAAAAATAAAGGCAGTACTCCCCAAAATTCCGGTCCAGAGTAGGCTCCTATCCACTGATTAAATAAATAACTATCGGGAACGAAAAAATCCTTTAATTTTTTTTTTCAAGTCCCTTTTTGATTTTATTTGCACAAAAAAAGACGAATAGGAACGAAAAAAAAAAGCGACTGACCCCCTTTTTTTTATCTTTTTTTTATCCATATGGATTTTTAATCCATATTTATGGAGATAGAATTTATGTCATATCATAATTTAGAAACTAATATGTAATTATTTTTTCGTAATCAAAAACGACGGAGGGGGTTATTGAAAATTCTAAAAGATTATTTTATTGAAGAATAAAGTTATTACTTAAAAAATTATATATTTTTTTTTAGGGATAAGATAAATTCAGAAGTGCCTTTTGTATCTTTTATAAATATAAAAAATGCATTTTATTATCTTTATTATAAAAATTCTAAATTAGAACAGACAGAATTCAATTGGTCTAATTCAGAACCGTCCGATAAATTGGAATCTTATCCATCTTAGGGATATAGCAAAAGACAAACAATCGGCCTGGTCCTTATATTTATTTAAGACTTTCGAGGAGCCGTATGAGGTGAAAATCTCATGTACGGTTCTGTAATAGCGATGGGACAGTAATGTTATCACCGACTAGGATTATCTAACAGTTTAAGTACAGTTGATATAGTTGATGCACAATCAAAATATGATTTATGGGGATGGAATTTGTGGCGTCAACCTATAGGTTTCATCGTTTTTCTACTTTCTTCCCTAGCAGAATGCGAAAGATTACCTTTTGATTTACCAGAAGCGGAGGAAGAATTAGTAGCGGGTTATCAAACGGAATATTCGGGTATAAGATTTGGTTTATTTTATGTTGCTTCTTATTTAAACCTATTAATTTCTTCATTATTTGTAACAGTTCTTTACTTGGGCGGTTCAAATATCCCTGTTCCGTACATATTAGTTTCTGAGTTTTTTGAGATAAATAAAGCATATGGGGTTTTTGGAACTACAATTGATATCTTTATTACATTAGCTAAAACTTATTTGTTCTTGTTCCTTTCTATCACAACAAGATGGACTTTGCCTAGGTTAAGAATGGACCAATTATTAAATCTTGGATGGAAGTTTCTTTTACCTATTTCTCTCGGTAATCTATTATTAACAACTTCGTCTCAACTGTTTTCACTGTAAAAGATTGATCCTCTATATTTGTAACTTGTCTCAAACAAGAGAAAGAAACAAAACAAAAATATTCATAGATATTCACGATATGTTCCTTATGGTAACTGGGTTCATGAATTATGGGCAACAAACAGTCCGAGCTGCAAGGTACATTGGTCAAAGTTTCATGATTACCTTATCCCACGCAAATCGTTTACCCATAACTATTCAATATCCTTATGAAAAATTAATTACATCGGAACGTTGCCGCGGTCGAATCCATTTTGAATTTGATAAATGCATTGCTTGTGAAGTATGTGTTCGTGTATGTCCTATAGATCTACCCGTTGTTGATTGGAAACTGGAAACGGATATTCGAAAGAAACGATTGTTTAATTACAGTATTGATTTCGGAATTTGTATATTTTGCGGGAACTGTGTTGAGTATTGTCCAACAAATTGTTTATCAATGACTGACGAATATGAACTTTCGACTTATGATCGTCATGAATTGAATTATAATCAAATTGCTTTGGGTCGTTTACCAATGTCAGTAATTGATGATTATACAATACGAACAATTCAAATATCAAATAAAAAAATATAATCCAAATTTTTCTTTCTTATTTTCTTTTTTTTTTTTATTTATTATATTATTATTATTTTTTATTATTTTTTTTTTATTATTAAAAAAAAAATATTCTAAAAAAATTCTAATATAATAAAAAATTTATTATTCAAATTTATTATTTTTATTTATTATAATAATAAGATATTATAATATATATAATTGAATTTGAATTCAAAAAATTCAAATAATTAGAAAAAAATAATTAGAATTCAATTATGTAAAATTTTATATATTAATATTAATTATAAAAATATTAATTATATTATAAATATTAAAATATTAATTATAAATATATAATATTAATTATAAATATATAGGTATAGAATTTATATAAAAGAAATAGAATATATAAAAGAAATATATATAAATAAAATCTGATTTTAATCAAACAAATCTGATTTTTTCTATATTTCATATCTATTTTATATATATATTATTATTTATATATATATTATTAAATTTATAATATATATAACTAACTAACATTTATATATAACTAAATAATATAAATAAGAATTTAGAAAAAAAAATGTTCTCTAAATATAACTATACATATCATATAGTTATACTTATAGTTTCGACCTATTCTTTCATATAACGAATAGAAGGACATTTGGCCTATAACCGATACCCATATCAATTCCCAGTTGGTAGGATAAAATTCAATGCGGAGAGAAATCTCGTATATCCAAATTTTCCCTGGTCATATCAATAAAAGTCATGAAATCTCGATTTTTTATCTCTTTTTTTACATATAATGGATTTGCCTGAACCACTACATGATTTTCTTTTAGTCTTTTTGGGATCAGGTCTTGTATTAGGAAGTCTAGGAGTAGTATTTTTTACCAATCCAATTTTTTCTGCTTTTTCCTTGGGACTGGTTCTTGGTTGTATATCTTTATTCTACATTTTATCAAATTCCCATTTTGTAGCTGCCGCACAACTACTTATTTACGTGGGAGCTATAAACGTTTTAATCCTATTTGCTGTGATGTTCATGAATGGTTCGGAATATTACCAAGATTCTCATCTTTTGACCGTTGGGGGTGGAATTACTTTGATGGTTTGTACAAGTATTCTTATTTCACTAATAACTACTATCCCAGATACATCATGGTACGGGATTATTTGGACTACAAGATCAAATCAGATTATAGAGCAAGATTTGATAAGTACTAGTCAACAAATTGGAATTCATTTATCAACAGATTTTTTTCTTCCATTTGAACTAATTTCCATAATTCTCTTAGCTGCTTTGATAGGTGCAATTGTCGTGGCTCGCCAATAAGAAATATTTCGAACTAGCAATAAAAAAAATAAATTTTTTTTTTCCATTTTTTTTTTTCTGTTGAATTCTATGTGAATGTAAAAAAAAAGTGTTTATATAGAAAATCATTTTTTTGGCAATATATTCTTTTGTTCCAGACTTGTTTTATATTCTTTAGTCAATTGAATCCGTTGAATTGTTGTTCATATTATATTAAAATGAATAAAAATTGATAAGGAGTTGGTTAATGATGCTCGAACATGTACTTGTTTTGAGTGCCTATTTATTTTCTATTGGTATCTATGGATTGATCACGAGCCGAAATATGGTTAGAGCCCTTATGTGTCTTGAACTTATACTGAATGCAGTGAATATAAATTTCGTAACCTTTTCTGATTTCTTTGATAGTCGCCAATTAAAAGGAAATATTTTTTCTATTTTTGTTATTGCTATTGCAGCCGCTGAAGCAGCTATCGGACTGGCTATTGTTTCTTCAATTTATCGTAACAGAAAATCAACTCGTATCAATCAATCTAATTTGTTGAATAAATAGTATTAATCATTATTAAGAAAATAATAATTAGAATTTAGAATAGTGTAATATTCATCAATTTTGATTTGCATGTTTGCAAAAACGTAAGAAATCAAAGTATCTTGGTCCTCTTCTCCTCTTATGAATTGACCCGGAAGTCGATTTTTTTAAGTTAAGTTTCAAAATTCTGGTAAATCGTTGATTCATCTGGTGTCTAAATATATGATTCATTTACGAGTTTACTAGATCGAAAATTTTCAATTTTTGATGTTAAAAAAAAAACTCTAGATCCAATGTCACATTCAGTAAAGATTTATGATACATGTATAGGATGTACTCAATGTGTGCGAGCCTGCCCCACAGATGTATTAGAAATGATACCTTGGGATGGGTGTAAAGCTAAGCAAATTGCTTCTGCCCCAAGAACAGAGGACTGTGTTGGTTGTAAGAGGTGTGAATCCGCCTGTCCGACGGATTTCTTAAGTGTTCGAGTTTATTTATGGCATGAAACAACTCGAAGCATGGGTCTAGCTTATTGATACCTTTCAAAAAACAAACACCACGAGAATACAATACGTTTTTTTACTGGCAAAAACCCGCGCTCAAAACAGAAGAATATTAATATTCTTCTGTTTTGAGCGCGGGTTTTTCTGGTCCAAGTGTATCTTATTTTTATCACGACTTATTTTCCTTGGTTAACAATAGTTGTACTTTTGCCTATAGCCGGAGGTTCCTTAATCTTCTTATTTCCTCATCGAGGAAATAAGGTAATTAAGTGGTATACGATTTGTATATGCTTAATCGATCTCCTTCTAACAACCTATGCATTTTGTTATCATTTCCAATTGGATGATCCATTAATCCAACTTACGGAAAATTATAAATGGATCAATTTTTTTGATTTTTACTGGAGAATCGGAATAGATGGACTCTCTATAGGACCTATTTTACTGACGGGATTTATTACCACTATAGCCACTTTAGCGGCTCAGCCAGTTACTCGAGAATCCCGATTATTCCATTTCCTGATGTTAGCAATGTATAGCGGTCAAATAGGACCATTTTCTTCTCGAGACATTTTACTTTTTTTCATCATGTGGGAATTAGAATTAATTCCAGTTTATATACTTTTATCCATGTGGGGGGGGAAAAAACGTTTGTATTCCGCTACAAAGTTTATTTTATACACTGCGGGAAGTTCTGTTTTTTTATTAATGGGAATTCTAGGTATCGGTTTCTATGCTTCTAATGAACCGACATTAAATTTGGAAACATTAACTAATCAATCGTATCCCGCGGCGCTCGAACTAATATTCTATATGGGATTTCTTTTGACTTTTGCTGTCAAATTGCCGATTATACCCTTACATACATGGTTACCAGACACCCACGGAGAGGCACATTACAGCACTTGTATGCTTTTAGCCGGAATCTTATTAAAAATGGGAGCATATGGATTGATTCGAATTAATATGGAATTATTACCCCACGCTCATTCTATATTTTCCCCTTGGTTAATGATATTAGGTTCAATTCAAATAATCTATGCAGCTTCAACATCTTTTGGTCAACGTAATTTAAAAAAAAGAATAGCTTATTCCTCGGTATCTCATATGGGTTTCATAATTATTGGAATTGGTTCCATAAGCGATACGGGGCTCAACGGGGCCATTTTACAAATAATATCTCATGGATTTATTGGCGCTGCGCTCTTTTTCTTGGCGGGAACTAGTTATGATAGACTACGTCTTCTTTATCTTGACGAAATGGGCGGAATGGCTATTCCAATGCCAAAAATATTCACGGTTTTCAGTATCTTATCGATGGCTTCCCTTGCATTGCCGGGCATGAGCGGTTTTGTTGCAGAATTGATAGTTTTTTGGGGAATAATTACCAGCCAAAAATATCTTTTAATGACAAAAATACTAATAACTTTTGTAACAGCAATTGGAATAATATTAACTCCTATTTATTCATTATCCATGTTACGACAGATGTTCTATGGATACAAGCTTTTTAATACACCAAACTCGTATTTTTTTGATTCTGGGCCGCGAGAATTTTTTATTTCGATTTCTATCCTTATACCCGTAATAGGTATTGGTATTTATCCAGATTTCATTTTATCATTCTCGGTTGACAAGGTTGAAGCCATTCTATCGACTTTTTTCTAAAAAGTTTTCTCGTGAATAAAACCCAAAATCAAAAAGAAAAAAAAAACCATAATAAGAAAAAATGTAATCGAATATGTTTATTGTTTGTGAGAACCCCTTGAATCATTACATTACTTGATTTAAAGGGTTCTCGACGATTTATTTTATTCGAAGTTTCTGTATATTTCGATATTTATTTTTCTATTTAGATATTTATATATCTATAATCAAATTTCTTATATATAAGAATATAAATTCTTATATATATGCTTTATTTATTTGTCAGGTCCTTTAGTCACTTTAATTTAATTCAATTAGATGGAAATGAACCATAACTGTGTAATCCTATACCTAATAGATTGATCCCCAAATAACATATCCAAATTATAAAAAATCCCAGAGAGGCCGCTATTGAAGAATTTACACCTTCCAATTTTTTATTTTTTCTAGTATGTAAAAAAATCGCAAATATGGTCCAAGTAATAAAGGCCCAAGTTTCCTTTGGATCCCAATTCCAATATGACCCCCATGCCTCATTAGCCCATACTGCTCCTGAAAGAATACCTATCGTTAAAAAGATAAAACCCAGACTAATAATACGATAACTCCAACGATCCAATTGTTGAATAAACTGAGACCTGTAATAATTTCTAGAAGAAGAAAAATACGTTTTTTCTAAAACATTGTTTCTTTCATTCATATTCATGTATTTGATCTCAGCAAAAGAAAATGATTGATTTAATAAATAGAAATCATTGCTTTTACCAAAAATTTTTATGACTTCTCGAAATGTAATAATTAAGATGGCTACTGATAATAACGATCCACATAAAAGAGCTGCATAGCCAAAGATCATCATACTTACGTGCATCATTAACCAATGAGATTGTAAAGCGGGTACTAATATTGCAGATTGATGCATTTCGGTTAAAATACCCGAAGTAGCAAAGCCTTGGGTAAAAATAACACTTGGTGCGATTATTGTACTTAAATCATTTTTATTTTTTTTAAAACATAAAATCATATGAAAAATGGAAAAACCCCAGGAAAGGAAGATTAATGATTCATACAAATCACTAAATGGTAAATGGCCCGAAAAAATCCAGCGAGTAACTAACAATCCCGTTATACAGAAAAAGGTTATTATCATACCATTTTTGGACGAATCATATAATCCTAAGATTTCATTGACTAATAAGGTTATCAAATGAGTTGAAATTAAAATTGATACGACCGAAAACGATATATGAGTTAATATATGCTCTAAAGTTGAAAATATCATAAAAAAAATGAAAAAGAGTGTCTGAATACTAGAACGAGAAATCGGAAATTTAATTCATTATAGGACTTACTCTTTTAGAAGATAAGATGCCATGCCGCCACTCGGACTCGAACCGAGATGCTCTAGCACTGCTTCCTAAGAGCAGCGTGTCTACCAATTTCACCATAGCGGCTTACTCGAAATCATAATAACCGATTTTTTCTCAATCGTCGAGATTGAAAGAATCGATAAAAATTAAATTTTATATTTTTTTTTTAATAAAATAAACATTAAAGAATGAAAGGAATTCTATTATAATTATTTGAATTGAATAAATTTATAAAAAAAAAGATTATATTTATATATATATAAGATTATTATATATATATAAATATAAAATATATACAAATACAAATAAAAAAAAAATAAAATGGATTAGATTATAAAATTATTATCTTTTTTAGAATATTATTATTCTATATAATTTTATTATTATTCTATTTAAATATAGAAATATATAAATAATAATATATATAGAAATATTATATAAATATATTTTCACCAATTTTGTATTACATTCAAAGGATTTTTTTTTCTTATTCTAAAATAGATATATATGAGTTAATAAAAATATCTGAGTTAAAAAATCCATTTTTAATTGAATTTATTCATTTTTTTTTTTATTTATTTTAAAAATATAAAAAAAATAAAAAAAAAAAAAGCAATTCAATATTAGAGAATATTCCTTGAATCCAGCTAATTTAGATTTTTCCAACGTTTGTATTTGTTATACAAAAAAACTTTTTGAATTCCCTGTAGAAATTGATTGCGCTAATGAAAAAGCTTTCAATGCTGTCCAATATCTTCGCTTTTTCCAAACGTTTTTCCGGATTTTTTTTTTTGATCTAGAAGTGCGTTTCTTTGGAACTGCCATCCAACTAATATTCTTTTTTTTTTTCCATTGCTACAGGTCATGTGAAAGACATATCCTCTTTTCTGTATTTCTGCAAATGAAAACTTATTGTTCTTTTATTAATTTGCCATATATCTTATCCCCTTTTTTTCTATCTAAAGTAAAACATTGAATATTATAACTATAACACTTTTAAAAAAATTTTGCCAAACATAGTTGTATTGTAATGTAAAAAATCAATTAGTTCGAAACTAAACGAATGCTTCTTAATAGAAATAAAAGACAAAAATTCTTATTTTATTTAGTTATGTCATATAATAACTTTTTATACATATAAAAATAAACGAATGTTCTAAGTTTTGGTACAATTTTTGATACGCGCTCTATAGAAAAGAATATTTGGATAATTGTCAAATAAAAAAATGAGATTCTTATTTGACAAATTTGGTTTTTATGAGAATTTTAATAAAGATTTTATTAGTTATTTTATTATTTATTAATAGTCAAAAATATTACTAAAAATAAAGTTCATTTTTTCAATAGGAATTTTTTTTTTATTGGACCATTTTTACATTTTGACTTTTCAATAGTGGAAGGATTGTGCAAAGATTCAGAAGAATATAAAATTCTATTTATATGTTCACGTTGTTCACTCTTTTTTATTAACTGAACCCTTTACAAAATAGATAAAACCGGCGAATAAGAAACAAAACTCATTACACATCCAACTTTTTTTTTGTATGGAATATACACATCAATCTTCATGGATCATACCTTTTATTCCACTTCCAGTTCCTATGTTGATAGGGGTGGTACTTCTACTTTTTCCCAGCGCAACAAAAAATCTTCGCCGTATGTGGGCTTTTCCGAGTATTTTTTTGTTAGGTATAGTTATGCTCTTTTCGGTCGATCTGTCGATTGATCAAATCAATAACAATAAGAGTTCTATCTATCAATATGTGTGGTCTTGGACTATAAATAATGATCTTTCTTTAGAGTTTGGTTACTTGATCGATTCACTTACCTCTATAATGTTAATATTAATCACTACTGTTGGCATTTTGGTTCTTATTTATAGTGATAATTATATGTCTCATGATCAAGGATATTTGAGATTTTTTGCTTATATGAGTTTTTTTAATACTTCAATGTTGGGATTAGTTACCAGTTCTAATTTGATACAAATTTATATTTTTTGGGAATTGGTTGGAATGTGTTCTTATCTATTAATTGGTTTTTGGTTCACACGTCCTATTGCAGCAAATGCTTGTCAAAAGGCGTTTGTAACTAATCGTATCGGGGATTTTGGTTTATTATTAGGAATTTTGGGTCTTTATTGGATAACGGGTAGTTTGGAATTTCGGGATTTGTTTCAAATATTCAATAACTTGATTTATAATAATCACGTTAATGTTTTTTTTGTTACTTTGTGTGCCCTATTGTTATTTTGTGGTTCGGTTGCTAAATCTGCCCAATTCCCCCTTCATGTATGGTTACCAGATGCTATGGAAGGACCTACTCCTATTTCCGCTCTTATACATGCTGCTACTATGGTAGCGGCGGGCATTTTTCTTGTAGCTCGACTTCTTCCCTTTTTCATACTAATACCCCCCATAATGAATGGAATAGCTTTCATAGGTATAATAACATTAGTATTGGGAGCTACTTTAGCTATTGCTCAAAAAGATATTAAGAGAAATTTGGCCTATTCTACAATGTCTCAATTGGGTTATATGATGTTAGCTCTAGGTATGGGCTCCTATAGAGCCGCTCTATTCCATTTGATTACTCATGCTTATTCAAAAGCATTGTTGTTCTTAGGATCCGGATCTATTATTCATTCAATGGAAGCTATTGTTGGATATTCTCCAGAAAAAAGTCAAAATATGGTTCTTATGGGCGGGTTAACAAAACATACCCCAATAACAAAAACTGCTTTTTTTATAGGTACGCTCTCTCTTTGTGGTATTCCACCCTTTGCTTGTTTTTGGTCCAAAGATGAGATTCTTACTGACACTTGGTTGTAT